ATTTAAAAATAGAAAATTCATTAAAAGTTGGTATCAAGCCGTTTTCTCCAAAATGGACTAGATTCTATTGAAAAAGAAATGATCAAAATTGAAGTTATTTTCAAATCCAATTCTTTTATTCCAAATATTCAAAAGTTACTTAAATAAGCGGATAAATTAATTTTTTTTACCTATGTAATTTGGAATTCTATTTTTTTTTTAGTACTATCTATAATGACTGATGAATCAAGAACTTTCAATTAGAACTAAACTAATTCTGTCAATTGATTTTTTCTTACCGTCGTATCTGAAAAAATGGAAACTTAGGTAAGTGTTTTATCAACATATGTAGCAAAAGAAGATATCTAATTTAGCTCTTTCATGCCTACTATAACTAGTTATTTCGGTTTTCTATTGGCTGCTTCAACTATAACCCCAGCTCTATTAATTGGTTTGAACAAGATACGACTTATTTGAAATGAATTGAATGAACAAATTCATAAAAATAAATATTTCTCTTTCAGGTATTCTACGGCCCCTTCCCGTGTCAATTGTTAATTCTTGGTCATTGAGATTCGCGGATTTTTCAGATTAATATTTAGGGATAGATCTTACCTTTCTTTTTATCTCCTCAAACAAATCGAAATGATTGAAGTTTTTCTATTTGGAATCGTCTTAGGTCTAATTCCTATTACTTTAGCGGGATTATTTGTAACTGCATATTTACAATACAGACGCGGTGATCAGTTGGACCTTTGATTGAATAACATTTTTTTTTGATTGACCTCCTCCTTGCAGGAGGAGGTCAAATTCAAGTTGCAATTCAACTGTGTTTTGGTAAGTTTTTTTATTGTGATTCGAAATAACATAAACGGAATCACGCTCTGTAGGATTTGAACCTACGACATCGGGTTTTGGAGACCCGCGTTCTACCGAACTGAACTAAGAGCGCTTTCTTATGCCAGGAGATACGATTGTAAAGAAAAGGATTTTTGCATTTTTGTACCCCCAATGCGTCTTGCATACATTGGTATGCAAAAATGAAAGATTATGTCCGATTTTATTTAATTGATCTCACTCAATTAATCCCTCGTTACCGCCCATAGGAGAAGTAATAGGTAGGGATGACAGGATTTGAACCCGTGACATTTTGTACCCAAAACAAACGCGCTACCAAGCTGCGCTACATCCCTGTTTAAAATTGTTGTACAGTGTCATTGTACAAAATCCATGTCTTGTTTTCCATATCGTTATTTTCCCCTCTATCCATATAGAATTTTCTTGTCATTTCTTCTTTTTGGTTTCATATAATAAAAGAATTATATACATCTGAAACCTAACGTATAAAAAAAGAATGAATATTTATCGGTAATGCTTAGGAAGAAGGGGATCCCCCTTTTTTAGGAACAGGGATAGGAAAATCTCATCTACTGTTCATTATACATATCCGTTTTTGTTAGGAATTCCGTACAAAAAAATACAAATGATCTTGAACTACAGCATCTGACCATATATGTATTACAATAAAGAAGGAGGATTTTCAATGCAAGATATAAAAACATATCTTTCCACAGCACCTGTGCTAACTACTCTATGGTTTGGGTCTTTAGCGGGTCTATTGATAGAAATTAATCGTTTATTCCCAGATGCTTTGTCATTCCCTTTTTTTTCATTCTAGTTATTGATATGCGAAAAAATAAAGAAAATTTGAGATACAATTCTACGCGACGTGACTAAAACTTCGCCCCCCCCTTTTTTCAGTTCTTTAGGATAGGAAGGAAAGAAAAATAAAAAGTGTATTGAACCTCAGCAAAAATCCGGTGGATCTAAGATCCTATTTTGGAGAACAGAAATGGAAAGAGGGTCCAGTGTAAGGTAAATAAAAGCTTCACGAAAGCATAGCATAGAAAAAGATACTTAAATGAAATACTGGGATTAGAATACGAATAATTGATAGTTAGAAAAAATTGTATTACTTACATTATTACTATAGAAATAATATTCTATTAATATTAATTAGAATTACATAAATAATTAGAACGAAAACTTTAGAAATGGAATTTCTAGTTAGTAACTTCTATTGATATTTGATATTGATTTTTTTTCTTTTTTGTTCTTTTCGTCTTCTTAGGTTCGGGTCGAAAATAGAAGAGTTAAGTCGATCAAACAAAAATTCAAAGGAGGTTCATGGCTAAGGGTAAAGATGTCCGAGTTAGAGTTATTTTGGAATGTACAAGTTGTATCCAAAATGGTGTCAATAAGGAATCGCCGGGCATTTCTAGATATATTACTCAAAAGAATCGACACAATACACCCAGTCGATTAGACTTGAGAAAATTTTGTCGCTATTGTCACAAGCATACGATTCATGGGGAAATAAAGAAATAGATCGAACGGAGCACGTGTGTATGATCTTTCAAATCAAAGGAGGAGGAAAAGGAAGAACTTAACATTACCACATATACATATATATATATAATATACAAAATACAAATAAAACCTATTTCGGTCGGATCTGAAATGAATAAAAAAATAGAATTTTAGAGATAAGGAATAAACCATGGATAAATCCAAGCAACCTTTTCGTAAACCCAAGCAATCTTTTCGTAGGCGTTTTCCCCCAATTGAATCGGGGGATCGAATTGATTATAGAAACATGAGTTTAATTAGTCGATTTATTAGTGAACAGGGAAAAATATTATCTAGACGGGTGAATAGATTGACCTTGAAACAACAACGATTAATTACTATTGCTATAAAACAAGCTCGTATTTTATCTTTGTTACCTTTTCTTAATAATGAAAAACAGTTTGAGAGAGCGGAGTCGGTCCCTAGAACTACTGGTCCTAGAACCAGAAATAAATAGATATACTCTTCCATTGATTCAAAACTCTAATTGGAACTCAAGCTCAGATTGATGTTTTGTTCGAAAAAGCCTCAAATCTGGATTTGATTGTTGTGTTATAAGAAACAATAAATAGGGAAAGGAAAGAAGGAATCTTTTTTTGAAAGATGTTTATTCATTCCTACTACTTATCTAAATTTCTTAATTTATTTTTATCTTCCCGGAGGCCGTTCTCCGGGGAATTCTGTTTCAAGCATTCCTATATATGACTTTAGAATAGAATCCCTTTTATCTTTTATTTGATAATCTTATTGGAAATCATGTAAAGACAATTCTTATTTGATATAGCTATTTGCGCAAGTATTTTACGATTAAGAAGCAATTGCTTTTTGTACAGATTGTGTATTAATCTACTATAACTATAGAATACCCCATTCTCACGAACTGCTGCATTTATCCGAGTGATCCACAAACGACGAAAGTCCCTCTTTTGCCTGCCCCTATCTCGATGAGAGGAAACCAAAGCTCTCATTTTCTGTTGAGTAGCGGTTCGGGTAAGCCTTGAATGAGCCCCTATAAAGGTTGATGCAAATAAACGAATTTTTGTTCGACGTCTCCGAGCTATATATCCTCGTTTAACTCTGGTCATTGAATCAAATTAAACTTTAATGAATAACTAATTGATTTCTCTTCTTTCAGTCATACTTTTATCCCCCGATTGATTAATAACAAAACGGATTTTTCCGATATATAAAATAGAAATTCCAATGGCTTTTGCTACTATGACCTTCCCAACCACTATTTTTTTTCTTCCAGGTATTTTACCTGGAAATAGGAAATTCTAGCGATTAAATAAAAGAAAAAAAAGTGGGTTCCGTCGTTTCTATGGTTACTTCGTAAACGGTGAGGTCCTCTCTATACACCGGAGCCCCCTCTTTCATTTAATCAAATGTTATTGTGAACTTGTATAGTTCACTCTCCTTGGCTCTACCAATCAATTATACAGTAATAGCTCTTTTCACAAGAAAGGATATCCATACAGTGACGGCATTTAATTATGAAAGTTGGCTAGGTAGCTGACCTTGTTAGTCCGTTCTTTCAAAAATAGGAACATAACCTTTTTACTTCTTATAGTACTATTTCCTCCGCTTAATGGATAACTATTTGCTATGCTACCAATGGGGAATTGCTTCTCATCTCAAATTGAGGTGATTGGATTTGCACCAATGGAAACCATAAATTTCAACTTCATACACAAAAAATATAGGTATATGATAGATCTTCATTTTTTTTTTTTAGTTTATTTTTAGATAGTAAATGGCTTTTTCCGCTCTATCTATCCTATTCATTGGTACTGGTGATTGGTACTGGAAAAATTGTTTCATTTGTTCGAACTCATGATCTAAACGAGTCGCACATACACCCTAGTACATGTTCCCCTACGCTGAGGACATCCTCGAAGCGCGGGGGATTTCGTGATATTTCTTATTGGCTGTCTTGTGTTTCTAATAAGTTGTTTAATTGTCGGCATATCATAATATATATAACAAAATAGGTTGGTTTAGATCGATCTTAACCTGATGATTGATGATTATGAATTATTTCCATTCAATATAAAATCGCGGAAAATTCGAATTATGGTTTGAAGCGGAATCATGTATTTACACGGAATCCCCAGTATTTTCATTTTCGACCGCTACAAGATCAACAATTCCATGAGCTTGGGCTTCTTTTGCTGACATAAAAACATCCCTTTCCATGTCTTCGGATATAACCCATAAAGGGTTGCCCGTTCTTTGTACATAAACCTTTGTGAGGGTTTCGCGAAGTTTCAGTAGTTCTTCCGCTTCCAGGATAAATTCGCCTGCTTGCGCCTCATAAAAAGAACTAGCGGGCTGGTGAATCATAACCCGGATAATATTTGATATAACATCATGCATAAACGGTTCTTCTATCTCGCACGATTGGGCTAAAGTAAGGGATAAAAAAACAAGAAGAAAAAAAAAAACAAATAGAATTGAACAGCCGTACAGGCATCTTTTGTGCATTGCATACGGCTCTGCAATGGAATTTCCTTTCTATTCTATCGAAGAAAAAAAGAGAATCCATCCGATCCAGATCGTTGAATGATCCATTTACCACCCTTCCTTTCGTATTGTAGGAGTAAAAAAATACTATGATGGTTCTGTTGCTTTCTATATTTATCTCGTCTGCGATTTAGCAATCCCAAAGTTTCTTTTTGATATGATCAAATAAGGAAAAATGATCTTTTTTTTTTCATTTTCGCACTCTTTCTTTCGTAACATAAATATCAGAAGGAGACTTCTGGTGTGGAAGAAAAATGGTTTGTGACGCTGAAAATGTACTCCCGACACATAAATAAAATCAAATCGGAAATAACCTTTGTTTCATACTACTATCTCGATACAAAATCTCGTGTTAGGAAAAACAATAATAGTTTGTTCATATCGAACTCGAAGTGCCATGCTATTATTACCTATTATTCACATTCGATATGGCGAAGGCATAGTCTTCTTCTTTTTTTTTTTTCAAATAAAAACTCATTGGCGCCAAGCGTGAGGGAATGCTAGACGTTTGGTAATTTCTCCTCCGACCAGAATAAAAGATCCCATTGAAGCGGCTAATCCCATGCATATTGTATGTACATCAGGCGAAACAAATTGCATAGTATCATAAATGGCTATTCCTGGTATTACCCATCCGCCGGGGGAGTTTATAAACAAATAAAGATCCTTAGTATCATCTTCTATACTGAGATATACCATGAGACCAACAAGTTGATTTGAGATCTCGCTATCAACTTCTTGGCCTAAAAAAAGTAATCTTTCTCGATAAAGTCGGTTGATTAGGACAAAATTGTATCCCTTTTGAACCGTACGTGCACCTTTGGATGCATACGGTTCAAAAAAATTGCGAAAAAAAGAATCAACGTGTCGATTCCAATCCTATCTCTTTTTTTTTTACAGATTTCCGTTTTTCTAATGAAAATGAAGGGGTTTTTCTTCTATTTTTCAAAAAAATATGAGTTTTAGCTCCCTTCCCTAAAAAAAAGAATTTACTGAACTTAACTTATTTATTTTTATTGAATTAACCTTCATTGATGTATTGTTTCGTCGAGATTCAAATCACGATGTCATTTTCTTGTTCCTGAATGGGTCCTTTCAATTCTTTTAGGTTCATGTTCTACTCCGGGGAAAGATCTGCCCGAATTCTATTTGCACATATAGGACAAATGATCTCAGTACCATTTCTTTTTGCTACGACTTTTTCAATTCGTTTTATGCCTCCCCCAAACTATTCGATGTATTCATCATACTGGTTGGCATGGCAGTTTGAGATCACCCCTATAATTAAATACTAAGAATCGTCTATGCTACAAGTGGTAATTCTACATATATTACTATTACCAATTTGGTATTTTCTGAACGGAGCCTGGATACTTGATTTTATTAGTCCAAGTCAACCATAAATTCTTCTAATTGATAATATTGATCCTCAATATAAATTAATCTAATTTCACTTCACGCTTCGAATGATTGATTCTTCAATCAATACAATATTTCTTGGGCGAAACAGAGGATATCTCAATCGGGGGAGAAAACGGGTAAATCCCATATGACCCAATATGTCTGACAAGTCGCACTATACGTCAACCCAAACTGCATCTTCCTCTCCAGGACTCCGAAAAGGTACTTTTGGAACACCAATAGGCATTAAATTAAAGAAAAAAATTAAGTACTATACTTCACTTTAATATGGAAACGTAAGAATCAGTTTATTGTCTTCATCATTTTTTTCTGTTTATTCTAGTTTATACATAAATTGGAAGGTTTTTAGAGAAAGACAGAATGAATAAATCAAAATTTGAATGAAGGGACCGACTGTTCGAATAATAAACAAGTATCCATGCATTCGTTCCCACAAAATGGGACCAATGCTCCCATTGCGTATTGGCACTTATCGGGTATAGAATAGATCTGCTTCTCTTTGTTCTTACGAACAGAATTTTTCCGTTATTTTCAACGGAATAGAATAAATAGTAACCTTTTCTCATACAGAATCCGCTGAAAAGTACATAACATAGTATATTCCAATGCGATAAAGTTACATAGTGTCTATTTTTCTTTGATAAAGGGGTATTTCCATGGGTTTGCCTTGGTATCGTGTTCATACTGTCGTATTGAATGATCCCGGTCGATTGCTTTCTGTCCATATAATGCATACGGCTCTAGTTTCGGGTTGGGCCGGTTCGATGGCTCTATACGAATTAGCGGTTTTTGATCCCTCTGACCCCGTTCTTGATCCAATGTGGAGACAAGGCATGTTTGTTATACCCTTCATGACTCGTTTAGGAATAACCAATTCGTGGGGTGGTTGGAGTATTTCAGGAGGAACTATAACCAATCCGGGTATTTGGAGTTATGAAGGCGTGGCAGGGGCACATATTGTGTTTTCTGGCTTGTGCTTTTTGGCGGCCATCTGGCATTGGGTGTATTGGGACCTAGAAATATTCTGTGATGAACGTACGGGAAAACCCTCTTTGGATTTGCCCAAGATCTTTGGAATTCATTTATTTCTTTCAGGGGTGGCTTGCTTTGGTTTTGGCGCATTTCATGTAACAGGCTTATATGGGCCTGGAATATGGGTGTCCGATCCTTATGGACTAACTGGAAAAGTACAATCCGTAAGTCCAGCGTGGGGCGCGGAAGGTTTTGATCCTTTTGTTCCAGGAGGAATCGCCTCTCATCATATTGCAGCAGGTACACTGGGCATATTAGCGGGCCTATTCCATCTTAGTGTCCGTCCGCCTCAACGTCTATACAAAGGATTACGTATGGGCAATATTGAAACTGTACTTTCTAGTAGTATCGCTGCTGTTTTTTTTGCAGCTTTTGTTGTTGCTGGAACTATGTGGTATGGTTCAGCAACTACCCCAATCGAGTTATTTGGTCCCACTCGTTATCAGTGGGATCAGGGATACTTCCAGCAAGAAATATATCGAAGAGTTGGTGCTGGACTAGCCGAAAATTTGAGTTTATCGGAAGCTTGGTCTAAAATTCCCGAAAAATTAGCTTTTTATGATTACATTGGTAATAATCCGGCAAAAGGAGGATTATTCAGAGCGGGCTCAATGGACAGCGGAGATGGAATAGCTGTTGGATGGTTAGGACACCCCGTCTTTAGAGATAAAGAAGGGCGCGAACTTTTTGTACGTCGTATGCCTACTTTTTTTGAAACATTCCCGGTAGTTTTGGTAGATGGAGACGGGATTGTGAGGGCGGATGTTCCTTTTCGAAGGGCGGAATCAAAGTATAGTGTTGAACAAGTAGGTGTAACCGTTGAGTTCTATGGTGGCGAACTCAATGGAGTCAGTTATAGTGATCCTGCTACTGTGAAAAAATATGCTAGACGTGCACAATTAGGTGAAATTTTTGAATTAGACCGGGCTACTTTGAAATCTGATGGTGTTTTTCGTAGCAGTCCAAGGGGTTGGTTCACTTTTGGGCATGCTACGTTTGCTTTGCTCTTCTTTTTCGGGCATATTTGGCATGGCGCTAGAACCTTGTTCAGAGATGTTTTTGCTGGTATTGATCCAGATTTGGATGCTCAGGTGGAATTTGGAGCATTCCAAAAACTTGGAGATCCGACTACAAGGAGACAAGTAGTTTGATACAAGATTGCTCTGGTATCTTTCACCTCTATTTTTTTTTATTTGAATAGGGTACCCGAGAAATATTGACTTGAATCACCTTCTTTTCTTTGATTCTTTCCCTCTTTTTATATGGTATGGTAAATGATCCCACCCAAACGAATAGGTGTGAAAGCTATAATTGTAAACCACGATCGAATCTATGGAAGCATTGGTTTATACATTCCTTTTAGTCTCGACTTTAGGGATAATTTTTTTCGCTATCTTTTTTCGCGAACCGCCTAAGGTTCCGACTAAAAAATGAAATGATTTTTTATTATATCAACTGAAGTAACGAGTCTCCCATATTGGGAGGCTCATTACTTCAACTAGTCTAGTCCCCATGTTCCTCGAATGGATCTCTTAGTTGTTGAGAGGGTTGCCCAAAAGCGGTATATAAGGCGTACCCCGTAAAGCTTACAAGTAAACCAGATATGAAGATGGCGACTAAAGTTGCTGTTTCCATTTTTAGATAATTTCAAGATCACAATGGATCTACGATAAGATCGTTTATTTACAACTATAACGGAATGGTATACAAAGTCAACAGATCTTAACCAATGCTTAAATAAGATTTATGGCTACACAAACCGTTGAGGGTAGTTCTAGATCTAGACCAAGACAAACTACCGTAGGGAATTTATTGAAACCATTAAATTCGGAATATGGTAAAGTAGCTCCGGGCTGGGGGACTACACCACTTATGGGAGTCGCAATGGCTCTATTTGCGATATTCCTATCTATTATTTTGGAAATTTATAATTCTTCCGTTTTACTGGATGGAATTTCGATGAGTTAGGTTCATAAGAACTATGAAGCCTTTGTTTTTCAATAAAAAAAAAATTACTTAAGACTCGGATTTATAGACCATTCTGGTAGTTCGACTGTGGAATTTCTTTGTTTCGGTATTTCCGGAATATGAGCGTGTGACTTGTTATAATTGATCCTATTGATAATACAGAGAATGATCCTGTCATCTCTATCAAGATGATTCTACCCCGTCGGATATTTATTCTAATATCCGGAGCACGGAATATATAGAATAGATCAAGAAAAGAAATATTTGAACTATGATTCATACCTACTATTCAGACCTCGCAACCGGACTCAAAAAAAAAAACAATTTCAGATGGGTATTTCCTATCCAAAATCAAACGATTTTTCTTTCTTTAGACTTATTCATTTTGTCCGAAGGACAGCTCTTTCTATAGATCTTGTTGAGTCATTACATCTACTCATTAAATAAGTGATGATCAAATGGTTTTTACTCAGAAAACCTTTGAATTTAGCTGGGGGCTAAATTTATAAATCATCGTGGTTCTAGTATGAATCTGAGGTTTTAATTGATTCGTAGGGTCTCAACAAGAGAATTCCTAGCATATAGTAAAACAAGAGTCGATCCACATTACGCACAAAAAAAAAAACAACAAATTAAATAACAAACAAAAATAGGAAAGAGAAGATTC